ATATTACATTTATTATTCGGTCCAAGAAAAGTCTCTTAGGACCTATTTTAACAAATGAATTAATTAATTCTAAATTCTGAAAAGATGAATAAACAGACCCATATAAAAGAGACGCTATGAATATTCCGAAATAGGCTATACTGACTGAATAAATTGCATTTGTCACAAATTCATACCAATCCACGGAATAGTTCGAATTTTGATGTAAAAGGTTTATGGATGGGGTTAACCATTTCGATAATATATCCAAATCCATTCCTACTTGATCGAAAGGAATTCCTATGGACCCAACAAACAAAGTAAATAGGACCAATACAAGTAGAGGAAATAGCATAGTATTGTCCGATTCACAGGGATACATGGAAGTGTCTTTATTGTCAAAATGAGTACTAAAGGATCGCATCAGATTTCGTATATTCCCATCAATTTGATATATCTTCTTCGAAAAAAGGGAAACCTTTTTATTATTATTCATTACTGAGAAAAGTACATTTTTGTTAACTGGTTTCGGTCCTTCTTTTCCCCATATAGATATTGAAGAGAACGAGCTATTTTTAGTGCCACTGTAATTTTGAAACCGAACGTGTAAATGCCCCTCAAAAGTAAGTAAATACATCCGAAACATATAAAATGCAGTTAATCCTGCTGTGGAACAGGCTATTATCGCGAAAATCGGTGAATACAACCAACTATCATTAAGAATTTCATCTTTGGACCAAAAACAAGCAAGAGGTGGAATACCACAAAGAGAAAGTGTACCTAATAAAAAAGTAGTTTTTGTAATTGGCACATATTTGGTTAAACCACCCATAAGAACCATGTTCTGACTTTTATCTGGAGAATATCCAACAATGGGTTCCATTGAATGAATAATCGATCCGGATCCTAAAAACAATAATGCTTTCGAATAGGCATGAGTGATTAAATGGAATAAAGCAGCTCGATAAGAACCTATCCCTGGAGCTAACATAATATAACCCAATTGAGACATTGTAGAATAGGCTAAACTTCTCTTAATGTCTTTTTGAGCAAGAGCTAAAGTAGCTCCTAATAGTACCGTTATTATACCTAGCAAAGAAATGAGATTCATTATGTAAGGTATGACTGTGAAAAGGGGAAGAAGCCGAGCGACAAGAAAAATTCCCGCTGCTACCATAGTAGCAGCATGTATAAGAGCCGAAATAGGAGTGGGCCCCTCCATGGCATCAGGTAACCATACATGAAGGGGAAATTGTGCGGATTTAGCAACTGCACCAAGGAATAATAGGGAGGCACACAGAGTAGCAAATAAAGAATTGACCCCATTATTATGGATCAAGTTATTGAAGATTTCGAACAAATCCCGAAATTCCAAACTACCTGTTATCCAATAGAAACCTAAGATTCCTAATAATAAACCAAAATCCCCTACACGATTAGTTACAAACGCTTTTTGACAAGCATTGGCTGCAATTGGTCGTGTGAACCAAAAACCTATTAATAGATACGAACACATTCCCACCAGTTCCCAAAAAATATGAATTTGTATCAAATTGGAACTAGTAACTAATCCCAACATAGAAGTATTGGAAAAACTCATATAAGCAAAAAATCTCAAATATCCTTGATCATGAGACATATAATTGTCACTATAAATAAGAACCATGATTCCAACAGTAGTGATTAGTATTGACATAATAGAAGTAAGTGGGTCGATCAAGTGGCCGAACTCGAAAGAAAAATCATTATTGATGGTCCAAGAACATAGAAATTGATAGATAGAACTGCCATTGATTTGCTGAATAGACAGATCGGCCGAAAAAACCATAACTATACTTAGCAATGAAACACTAGGAAAAGCCCACATACGACGAAGATTTTTTGTTGCAGTCGGAACAAGCAGAAGTCCCCATCCTATTGACATAGTAACTGGAAGTGGAACGAAAGGTATGATCCATGCATATTGATATGTATGTTCCATAAGAAAATAAAACGTTTTTGATTCTTATTAATTGTTTCCGATTCACCAGCTCTTCTCTCTTTCGGAAGTCAAATAAATAAATAAAAATCAAGATAGAAAAGAACTCAAATAGGATTTTGAATTCTTAATTATTACGATTCTTTCCCAAATATCGTATTGAATAAAAAGAAATTTAAATCAAGAAGTTACAATTGTTCAAATGACCAAGTCACTGGTTAAAACTGACCATTTAGTTATTAACTAAGATATTTATTAAGATAAAGAAAGAATATGAGATTTTCAATCATTCCACTATTACGGCGATTGATATCCATATAGTAAATAGTAAGGAAAAGGAATGACACCAAAAAAAGTAAAAGTACTCTATTGGGATATGGATCATAGAATCCGCCAATAACTCGACCCAATAAAATACTAGTTATTTTAGTTAGTTTATTCGGAGTCATTAATTAATTCATTGTAGAACTGATTGATTGGCTTCTATTCCAATAAAACAAACTTATGTTTATAGGAAATATTATGATACTCGTCACTTCGCATAGAACTGAAATAAGAGATTACTAAAATTACCTTTATCAAGTAATGTATCGTTTAACATATTAACTACCAATCTCATTTTCATTTAAATTATGAGTACTCAGCTTGATCAATTAATAGAAAAATTTTACATTATTATTTTCTTAAATTAGGTAAGGATTCTTAAGCTTTTCGATTTATTTAATGTAAGACGACGAGATATAAATAGACTGAGATTGAGATATGAATTGGAACCCTTTTTGATTCTTATCAACAACAACCGGTTCGATTTCTATGGTAGCGGACCTCATAGACATAGATCGGAATGAAGATATGAAGGTACAAATTAGTACGAATTCTTCTTTCTTCGGGCATTGTATGTAATAGAGATGTGGAACAAAAAAAAATTCCTTTGAAAATCACATCGTTTTTCTTTTTTCTATTTCTTTTTTTATCCCTAGTGTACTCTATGTGATGCGCACGTATCTATATTTTTGTATGTTATGAAGGAAGTATCCGCTATGGAATAAATATAGATAATGAATAGCAAGAACGATCCATTTTGAACAATACATGTCTTTCACATCCAACTATAAAAGTAACTTCTTTATTTTAAAATGGCGGTTCCAAAGAAACGTACTTCTATCTCAAAAAAGCGTATTCGTAGAAATATTTGGAAGAAAAAGGGATATTGGGCGGCGGTAAAAGCTTTATCTTTAGCTAAATCTATTTCTACCGGGCATTCAAAAAGTTTTTTTGTGCGACAAACAAGTAATAAAGCCTTGGAATAATCTGAATCGACATGACTCGATGAATTGGATGATTTATAAGATGAATAATTCACATTAACTAATGTTTTGAACTCATCTATATGAGATAGAACTGAACCGGCTGTTGTGGTATGTAGAATAAGAATTATTCTGTCTATTGGGTTCTAAGAACGATACTATTTCTTTTTTGTTGTTGTTTTTCAAACAACAAAAAAGAAATAGTTAAACACAAAATACAAGGTTTCACTTTTCATTATAGTAGATTTTGATAATTCGCGAGATGGGGGTTGTTATTCCCCCCCCCCAAAAAAAAAGATTTTTTTTAGGAAGAAGTTTATTCGATTATGTATCTCCAATAGTTATATATCATTAAGATTTTTGGAAGATCTGAAACAAGTATGAACGACAGTAGTAAAAATGAATGGATCCTTGAAACTAATTGATTGAAATATATATTTTAAGACTTTGCTTTGTAACTCTCCGAATCACTACATAGATTCCTTCTTGTTTCGACCCAATCAATAAAAACTCCCCGGATCCCCTTTAGGTCGATATTTATGTACGAAGAATTAAGTCAATCTTCCTTAATCCAAAATAGATCCTATGTTTGTACCGTAGGATCGATCAATCTATTTTATATAGAATATACTTTATTTATAAGTAAAGTACATAGCGTAGAATTCCAATAGAGATTGAAACTCTTTTGTTTTATGTGCAGCTCAATACCTAATTGGTTCGGTAAATCCTCACACGAATTATGTATACAATGAGGATCCCAACCATTAATACAGTTTTGATACCAAACTATCTAAATATTTATAGAAATCCCTTGGATGTAGTTATCCAATTGTGATACATAAAAAATCCTATTTATTTTCTTTTGTTCAGTGAAAAATGAATCTTTTTTCATTTCCGATCCAGGAAATCAGATAAATGAGGAATGAATCATCAAAAAATGATATAAAAAAAGGGACAATTCTTAGTTCTAGACCTCAACTGAGGACATAACCATCTAGTTCCAACTGTTCCAGAAGAACTTATACTACGTGAAAGCCTGTTGTTAAAAATGACACCATACCGGGGGATTATTGAAGTTCAAATATTCATTTGAACGAGTCTTTATTCATCGATTCTAACGTTTCCTAAAATATATTGCATTGAATCTTTCAATCTCGACGATTGAACGTCATATGGGCTATTATTATTTCGATCAAGCCGCCATGGTGAAATCGGTAGACACGCTGCTCTTAGGAAGCAGTGCTAGAGCATCTCGGTTCGAGTCCGAGTGGCGGCATCCTCTAAAAAGGACACATTAGATCCTATAATGAATTTAATTCGGAATTTACATTCCGTAATTGAGGGACCCCTCTTTTTTTTAATGATTTTTTTTTATGATATTTGCGACTTTAGAACATATATTCACTCACATCTCTTTTTCGATTATTTCAATTGTCATTACGATTTATTTGGTGACTTTATTAGTCCATGAAATCGTAGGACTATGTGATCCGTCAGAAAAAGGCATGATAGCCACTTTTTTCTGTATAACGGGATTATTAGTTACTCGTTGGATTTATTCGAGACATTTCCCGTTAAGTGATTTATATGAATCATTAATGTTCCTTTCATGGAGTTTCTCCATTATTCATATGGTTCCTAAAATAGGGAACCATAAAAATTATTTAAGCGCAATAACCGCGCCAAGCGCTATTTTTACCCAAGGCTTTGCCACTTCGGGTCTTTCAACTGAAATG